TATTTATTTACAGGTGAAGGGACTCGAACCCTTATTAACATTTCTGTAATTTAAATTCTAAATCTAATATGTTTACCAAATTTCATCACACCTGTTAAAATTATTTTCGAAGTTTTACAAATTTTAAAATTTTCTTTGATTTACGATTTACTTGAGTATTAATATTTTGTTTTTTTAATAAAAAAAAAGTTTTTTGATGAATTGTTAAAACAATTACTCCAATCATTGCTACTAATAAAATAAATCCCGCAATTAAAAAAAGAAAACAATAATTTGTGTACAAAACATTTCCAATTACTTCAATATTTGAAATTCCTAAAAGTTCATTTATTCAATTCATAAAACTTAATGTAATATTTATATTATGTAAAATATCAAAAAACGAATAGAAATTTCAAAAAAAATCAATTAAAAAAACTAAAAAAGTTAAAATTAATGGTATATAAAAAATTAAAAATAAATTAATTGATGAATATACTTTTTTAACATTTAACATCATAACAACAAATAAAAATAAAACTGCAATTGCTCCAACATAAACAATTAATAGAAGAAAAGCTAAGAATTCTGCTCCTAGTAAAAGTAGTAAAAAAATTACATTACAAAAAGTTAAAATTAAAAATAATACAGAATAAACAGAATTTTCCGAAAAAATGACTAATAACGATGAACTTAAAATAAAAAAATAAAAAAAGGTAAGTAAAAAATTCTCTAGTAACATAATTAATTTATTAATTTTTTATGGGCGAAGAATGGGATTTGAACCCATGAACTTTAGAATCACACACTAAAACTAAACCAACCCAGCTCTCTTCGCCAGAAATAGTTTAAAAAGAAGAAAAATATTTTAAAAGCGTTATTATTTTTGCAGGATTTAAATTTTTTGGACATACTTGTGTACAATTTGTTATATGATGACATTTTGTTATTCGTGTTGAATTTTTTAAAAAATTCAAACGAGAAATTTTATTTAAATCACGTGAATCCAAAATTCATTTATATGCTTGAAGTAAAATAGCTGGTCCTAGATATTTATCATAATTTCATCAATAACTAGGACAACTTGCTGAACAACATGCACATAATATACATTCGTATAAACCATCTAAAACTAAACGATCTAATTTTGATTGTAAAATTTCTTTTTTATAAGAAATATCATCTTTTTTATTTATCAATCAGGGTTTTATTAAACGAAATTGATTATAAAAATTTGTCAAATCACATATCAAGTCTTTAATTACTAACATATGTGGTAAAGGATAAATTGTTAAAAATTGTACTGATTGAGGATTAAATGTTTGTAAACAGGCTAAAGAATTAATTCCATTAATGTTCATTGAACAACTTCCGCAAATTCCTTCACGACAAGAACGGCGAAAGGTTAAAGTTGAGTCATAATTATTTTTTAAATCAAATAATAAATCTAAAATCATTAATTGTTTAAATTTTTTAAAACGCATTGGAAAAATATTAAATCAAGGTTTTAAGTTTAAAGAAGGATTTCAACGATAAATTCGAATATAAAAAAAATTAGAACTAATATAATAAGAATCATCAAATAAAAATTTTTCAATTTGCTGAAAAAACATTTAAATTTATTTTTAAAAAAAAATAAAAATGAAAATTAAAACTCCAAAAATTATTTTTTGAATCATATTTAAATTAATTGAAGTTTGTAGATATAAAAAACTAATACTAATTCCTTTTAAACCATTTATTAAATGAAAGAATCCTAATTTTATTGAAAAGTAAATGAAAAATAAAAATAAAAAATAAAAAAATTTATTTAAAAATAAAAAATTGTAAACAAAAATGTTAAACGTAATTAAATAAAAATTTGTTAAACAAATAAGGAAAATCAATAAAGTTATTGCAGCTAATCGATGCAAAATTGAAAAAAAAGAAGAAAGTTGATTTTTATAAATGGTTAAATGGGGAGAAAATGGTTTTATTACATAGTAGAAAAACATACTTATATCATTGTTTTTTCATTGTTTAGAATAGGATTTGAACCTATGACTCAAAGGTTTTCAACCTTATGCTCTAAACCTACTGAGCTATCTAAACAAACAAAATTTTTTAAAAATTTTGTTTTTAGATGAAGTAGGATTTGAACCCACGATAAATTTTTTTTATTTCAATTTTCAAAATTGACGCTTTCAACCACTCAGCCATTCATCTACAAAAATATAAATTTAGGGTAGTAAGAATTGAACTTACAATTTTTTACACCCAAAGTAAATATGTTACCTGAATTACATTATACCCTATATTTTATATATAATAAATGTTTTTAAGTAAATAAAATTAAAAACGCCATCATTAAAGCAAATAAAGCTACAGCTTCAGTTAATGCAAATCCTAAAATGGTATAACCAAATAATTGTTGTTTTAATGAGGGATTTCGAGCATATGCCATAACTAATGAGCCAAAAACAATACCTACTCCAGCACCAACACCAGTTAAACCAATAGTTGCTAATCCAGCACCAATCATTTTTGCACTTTGTAATGTAATATTCATAATATTTTATTATTTTATTATTTTTACCTCTTATTTAAATATAAAGCTAGAATTGGAATCGAACCAATTAAAATAAATTTGCAATTTATTGCATAACCAGTTTGCTTTCTAGCCAATTTGCTAACTTTTAACGAGAATAGGATTTGAACCTATGACTATTAGATTATGATTCTAATGTTCTAACCAATTAAACTATCTCGTTTAATTATAATCGGCGTTTTTTTTTCAGCTTACAACCATTTAAAGGTTTTTTTGAATCATCTAAACATGAAAGAATTAATTCTTTTAAAAAAATGAAAAGTAAACGTATAAAAGTTTTTTTTGATTTATTGAAGCCTTTTAATTTAATATGAAATTTTATATTAGAACAAAATTTAAAATTACTTAAATGTAAAAAAATAAAATTTTTAAAAAATGTATTAGTTAATTTTTTTAAACCTTTGATTTTAAAACTTCCTATAGATTTTCAAATTATTACTTCTCCTTTGAAATTTGTTATTGTTAAAAAGATATTATTTTGCGTAAATAAACATACTAAAAAATATACTTGCATAAAAAAAATTATTTTTTTATTTTATTTATTGTCATTAACAATACTTTCCTTCTCACATAATATAATGCAATAATATAAGTAATTAAATCATGCGTTTGAAAACATTTGGCTTCAGGCATTTAATTTCTAATTTAATTTATTGTTAAAAACTTAATATTTATTCTCATTCTAATGCTCCTTTAAATCATTCATAAACAAATCCAATTGTTAAAATAAGTAAAAATAAAACCATAGTTCAAAAACCAAAAAAATTAATTGTTTTTAAAGAAATAACTCACGGAAATAAAAAACTAATTTCTAAATCAAAAATTAAAAATAAAATAGCAACTAAATAAAATCTAATATCAAATGTTATACGAGCATCTTCAAAAGGATTAAAGCCACATTCGTAAGCACTTAATTTTTCATGATCAGATTTTTGATAAACTACAATATATGAAACCAAAAAAATTAAAATTGAAAGTAAAAACGAAAATGAAAAAAAAACTAGAATGAAAAAATATTCTGAAAAAATAAGTTTCATAAAAAAAAATTAATTTTACCTAACATAATCAATTTAATGTTAATAAACTACTACTAATTATAAAAATATAACTTAACGACAATGGTAAAAAAATTTTTCACCCTAAACGCATTAATTGATCATATCTATAGCGTGGAAACGACGATCTTACTCAAATAAATCCAAATAATAAAAATGTTAATTTTAATCCAAATCAAATAGATCCTGGAATTCAAAAAAATATAGTTAACGGGAAAAGTGGTAATCATCCACCAAAAAAAAGAATGACAGTCAATCCACTCATCAAAATCATATTTGCATACTCACCTAAAAAAAATAAAGCAAATCCCATTGCTGAATATTCTACATTATATCCCGCAACCAATTCTGCTTCGGCTTCAGGTAAATCAAAAGGAGCTCGGTTAGTTTCAGCTAAAATTGAAATATAAAATAATAAACTTGCTGGAAAAAGTGGAATAACAAATCAAATTGATTGTTGTGCTAGGATAATTTCAGAAAAATTTAAGGAACCGGCACATAACAAAACAGTTATTATTATAAGACCTATCGAAACTTCATAAGAAATCATTTGTGCAGTGGAACGCAATGCTCCTAAAAATGCATATTTTGAATTACTGGATCACCCAGCAATAATAATACCATAAACTCCCAAAGAAGAAATTGCTAATAAATATAGAACTCCTATATTTAAATCAGAAAAAACAGCACCTTCATCAAATGGAATTACACATCAAGATAATAACCCAAATAAAAACGTCAAAATCGGCGCTAAAATAAAAATACTTGAAGTAGAACTAGAAGGCAAAATAGTTTCTTTAATAAATAATTTTAATCCATCTGCTAATGGTTGTAATAAACCAAAAAATCCCACAATATCCGGACCTTTGCGTCTTTGAATAGAACCCATTACTTTCCGTTCTGCTAAAGTCATATATGCTATTGCAATTAACAATGGTAAAATAAGCGAAAAAATTTTTAAAAAAATGTAAAGCATTATTTAAAATTATTTTAATGTAAAAACGCACTATGTAATAAATTGGCAAATGAAAATAAAATTTCAAAATCAAAAAAATAAAATAAAATAATAAAACTTAAACTACTTAAACTCATAGCAATTCCTTTATCTTTGCTATTAACGATGGGTAAATAAAAAAATGTAATATCAGTAAAATAACTTTTTTTAATTAAATTTATGTAATAAAAACAGGAAATACAATTTAAAATCAGTAAACTAAAAATCAAAAAGTAAAAATTTGATGAAATTCCTGTATACAACACAAAAAATTTGGCAAAAAAACCTGGGAATGGAGGAATTCCAGCAAATGAAAATAAAATAACTGAAAATAAAAGTGCTAAAGATGGATTAGTTCAATTTAAAAAACTTAACGAAGTAAAAAACCTGGGGATAAAATAAATTGGAAATTGGAAATTGGAAAAAAATGCAAAAAATGCAAAAAATGCAGAAGACATAAATAAATAAATAAATAAATAAATAAATAAATAAATTAAATTAAAAGAATTTAATGAACACAAATTAAGTAAAAAAAAACTAATATGTGTTACCGAACTGAAAGCAATAAAACGTTTTCATTTAGTTTGTAAAAATGCTCCTACCGTACCAATTAAACTTGATAAAAAAGTACAAATAATTAAAAAAATATAAATTTCATTATTTAAATAATCACTAAAAGTTAAAAAAATAAAACGTACTAATACACTTAAAATTGCTATTTTTGGTAATAAAGCAAAAAAACTCGTAACGGAATTCAATGCCCCTTCATATACATCAGGAAGTCAAAAATGAAAAGGTGCCGCACCTAATTTAAATAAAAAAGAAATTAAAATACAAGAAATACTAATAAAAAATACTCAATCTAAATTAATAAAATAGGTTGAAATAGTAGAATAACTAGTAAAGAAAATTAATAAATCTTGTAAATTTGTTAATCCTGTAAAACTGTATAACAAAGAAAAACCAAATAAAAGTAATGCTGATGCAAAAGCTCCTAAAATAAAATATTTTAAGCCTGATTCAGTAGAAAATTCTGAAGTGCGATTGATACTTGTTAATATATATAGAGTCAAACTTAAGAATTCAATGAGTAAATAAATAGAAAGTAAATCATTTGCTTGAATTAATAAACAAAGGGCTATAATATTAAGAAGTATTATAATTCAAAATTCAAAATTCAAAATTACTTTTGAAATTGAAAAAATATTGGATCAAATTATTGCAAAAATTAAAATTATAAATTTTCCATAAAAAGCTAAAGCATCAGAAGACAATAAATTATTTCAATATGAAAAAAAAATTGGTGAAGAATTACTTAATAAAATTAAACTAAAAAAAATACCTTGTAATGAAAAAAAATGAATGCTTTTTGTTAAAACAGGGAAATACACTAACATAGAATTACTATAAATTGAACCAAAAATTAAACAAAAACAAACAATTAAAAATAAAAATAATTCTGTAATTAAAGGATAAGAAGTAATATAAAAAATATTTATTAACATAAAATTTAAAAAAATAGTTCTAATAAGGTACTAAACATAAAAAAAGTAAATAAACGTGTTAAAAAAATAATAAAAATTTTTATCTCATTTTGATGTAGATAATCTTGAAAAATTGCACAAATTCCTAAAAAAAAATGAATAAAAAAAATATTTAAAAATAAAAATAAAAACTCAAAATCTAAAAACATACTAAAAACGAAAAAAACTAAAAACGTAAAACGTAAAAATCAACTTAACATAGTTCACACACTTAATTTTTTAAAAATAAAAGTTTAAATAAACTTAATGTAGAAAAATGAATTTCGTTTAAAAAGGAACTTGGAAATAAACCTATTCATAATACAACTAAACTTAGCAAACTTAAAATAAAAAATTCTCGCCTTGAAATATCTTGAAAATTTTTAAAATAATATAAATTTAAGGAACCAAAACTAATACGATTTAATAATCAAATCGCATAACCAGCAGAAAAAATAATACCTATTAATGAAAAACTAAGTAAACTTAAATTAATTTTAGACAAACTTACTAAAATAAGAAATTCACCTATAAAACTACTTGTTCCCGGAAAACTAATATTTGCAAAGGAAAAAAACATAAAAAAAATTGTAAATAATGGCATTACATGAACTAATCCAGTAAAATATTTCAATATACGAGTTCCGTGACGGTCATAAAGTATACCAACACAAAAAAACATTGCACTAGAAATTAATCCATGACTTAACATTAACATAACACTACCTTCAATTCCAGTAATATTTAAAGAAAAAATACCTAACGTTACAAAACCCATATGTGCAATAGAAGAATACGCAATAATTTTTTTTAAATCAATTTGACGTAAAGTAGTTAAAGAACCATAAATAATTGCAAGTAAACTAAGTAAAAAAATTAAAGGACTAAAATAAAGAGAAGCAAAAGGAAAAAGAGGTAAAGAAAAACGTAAAAAGCCAAAACCTCCTAGTTTTAAAAGAATTCCTGCTAGAATAACTGAACCTGTTGTTGGAGCTTCCGCATGAGCTTCAGGTAATCAAATATGAAATGGAATCATCGGAATTTTTACTGCAAACCCCAAAAAAAAAAAAAACAATAAAATTAACTGTGTAGCTGGGGAAAAATTAGTGAATCAAAGAATTAAAAGATTAGTAGTACCCGTAATTGAATAAATAAAAATAATTGCAGCCAAGAAAAATAATGAACCGATTAATGTATACAAAAAAAACTGAAAAGCAGCACGAATTTTTCGTTCACGTGAACCTCAAATTCCAATAATTAAAAACATAGGAATTAAAACACTTTCAAAAAAAATATAAAAAAGTAAAACATCTAACACACAAAATATTTGAATTAAACAAAATTCTAAAAATAAAAAACAAATAAAATATTCTTTTACAAAATATTTTGGAGTTTCTCAACTAATTAAAATACATAAATTAACTAAAAACGTTGATAAAATAACAAAAAACAATGAAATACCATCTAAACCAATACAATATTTTAAATTAAAAAAAGGAATAAATTTATATACTTCCATAAATTGAAAATGTGAAGTCACACCACAAAAATTTAATCAAAGTAATAATGAAAATAAAAACGTTAATGAGGAAATTATTAACGCAATGATTTTAATTTTACTTTTTTGCACATCTGAAATACATAATAATAAAATGATAACACCAATTAATGGTAATATCATCGTTATTAAAAGAGGATTAAAAGAAAAAATAAACATAATTAATTTATAATTTTAATTTTATTGAGTTCAGATCGAATTGAACGATCAACCTTACGCTTATCAAGTTACAATCGAAAATTAATTAATTCTTAACTAACGTTGCATTATAAAACTATACGTGATAATTAATTATCATATAGCTTGTTTTAAAAATCTTCGTAAATTTTTCATTACAAAAAACTATTAACTTCAAAATTTTCCTATTTTATTTAAAATATTATTTAAATAAACCATATTTTCAATTTTTATATAAATTAATTTAAGAAACTTATTTTACAAAATTTTTTAATAAAAAATATAATTTTAGCACGCTTTTTTATAATTTTAAATAAAAAAAATAATTTTGTTGATAATTAGAACGTTGTTTTCAATAAATTTCTGTTCGTTTTCTATAAAATTAATTAGTTTTTTTAACTAATTTAGCGTTAAAATATTAAAAAATTTAATAAAATTTTTTAATAAAAAATAAATTAGCTAGTACATAATTTATTTATGTAATAAGTTATTCGCTTATAGTAAAATTAAATTTATTGGTAAAAGAAAAAGAAAGAATTATTTTTCTTTAATCAAATATGGCACACGCGTACGCTCTAACCTTTAAGCTATGAACTCCACAATATGTTATAAAAGATAAAATATTGTAATGAAAAAAATAATGAGTAAATGAATTGAAAAACCAATTAATGGTAAACAAAAAGAAAGAGAAAGAAAGAGAAAAAAAGAAAGAGAAAAAAAGAAAATATAATGAGTCAATTGTCCAGTTTGCAAAGAATTAACAAAATTTGAAATTTTTTTTACTAAATTACTAACACCAACGGGGCCGATTAATTCAATAAAACCACGATCTAAATTTTTATAAGAAATTAAATAACCAAAAGTTAGTAAAGGATAAACTAAAATTAAATTATAAACAAAATCAAAAAATCATTTTTTATTAAGTAAAAAAAAAAGAAAATTTAGAAATTTTAGAAATTTTAGAAATTTTAGAGAAAAAATATTTAAACCTATTGCACTAATAAATCCAATAAATGTAAAACAAAAAGGTAATCATTTTAATTTTATATCAAGAAATTCACTTTCAATATAATGATAATAGGAAGGTCAACAAAAAATCGTATTATTTCAACTGTCAGTTCCTATCCCTAAAAAAAATTCTTTAAAGAAATAACCTACAAAAATACTACAAAACGCTAATATACTTAATGGAAAAAGAATTATAAAAGAAGATTCTAAAATTAACGAAGAAGAAACACGCGAAAAATTATTATTATTTAAAAAAGTTAAAAAAATTAGACGAAAAGAATAAAAAGAAGTAAAAAAAACAGAAAGTATTCCAAATCAACAAGCAAGTATTCCAAAATAAGAAGGTAAATTTGAATTTCTAAATAAATTTGTAATTTCTAAAATCACATCTTTTGAATAAAAACCTGCTAAAAAAGGGAAACCTGTTAATGCAAAAGAACCAATTAATATAAACACATAAGTGGTGGGTAAAAACGAAATTAAAGAACCCATTTTTCGCATATCTTGTTCATTATTAATAGCATGAATAACAGATCCAGCACTTAAAAATAATAAAGCTTTAAAAAATGCATGATTAAATAAATGAAATAAACTAACATTATAACAAGATAACCCACAACAAAAAATCATATAACCTAATTGACTGCAAGTTGAATAAGCAATTACTTTTTTTAAATCATGTTGAAAGATTCCAGTAAAAGAAGCAAAAAATGCGGTAAAAGAACCAACTAAAGTTAAAAAATTTAACATATTAGGGGAAAATTCAATAAGTGGAGAAAAGCGAATAATTAAAAAAACTCCTGCAGTAACCATTGTAGCTGCATGAATTAACGCTGAAACAGGAGTCGGACCTTCCATTGCATCAGGTAATCAAGTATGTAAACCAAGTTGTGCAGATTTACCAATTGCACCTAATATTAAAAAAAAACTAATAAAAGATAAGTAATGTACATTCATTGAATAAAATTGAATAAAATAATTATTTACTAAGGGAATTAATGAAAAAAGTATAGTAAAATCTAATGTACCATCAAAAATTTGTAATAAAAGCAAAATTGCAAATAAAACACCAATATCACCAATACGATTTACAATTAATGCTTTTAAAGCTGCTTTATTTGCCGCTAATCGAGTAAATCAAAAATTTATTAATAAATAAGAAGCAAGTCCAACACCTTCCCATCCTACAAATAATTGTAAAAGATTCCCAGATGTTACAAGAATAAGCATAAAAAACGTAAAAATCCCTAAAAACGCAATAAAACGTGGAAAATGTGGATCAAATTTCATATACTCAAATGAATAAAAATGTACTAAAGTTGAAATAAAAGTAACAAGTAGTAACATGATAGCAGTTAAATTATCAAATAAAAAATTTCATTTTATAATAATATTATCAGACAAAATTCAATAAATTAAATCAAGATAAATTACATGACCATTTAAACTAATTTCAAAAAAAATTAAAATTGAAAGCAAAAACGAAAAGAACAAACAACTAAAAGAAATAAAAATACTACCATAAAATCCAATTCAACGACCAAAAAATCCTAAACTTAATGAACTAAACAAAGGTAAAAAAATTATTAGTAAATACATTTATTTTTTAATTTCGAACTTTTTTATTTAAAACAAAAGGATAACATTTTACATAATTCAATAAAATTGAATTACAAAAAAAAAAAGAATGAGTTAGCGCAATTAAAATTTTTTTATTAATAACTAAAAAATTTTTTTTAAAAGGTTGATGATTAAATTTAAATTTTATATGAAGCAATTTCGTAAATAAAATAAAACGGAGATTACCTAAAGAAATATTTGTGATATTAAACATATTTTGTTGTTTATTAGAAACTTCTTTGATTAAATGTATTTCCATTAATTGATTATTTTTAATAAATTCTTTACGCGAACGGATTGTTTTTAAAAAAATAGGAAGAAAATAATAAGTAAGTAAAAAATAAAAGAAAGTAAAAAATAAAAATAATCAAAAAATTTGAGGAAAAACAATTACTAAATCTAATTGAGGCATGAATTTTATAAAATTTTAATTTAATTTTTTAATGAATTAGTGCAAATCTAAAACATCATTTAAATAAATACAGGTTAAAAGAGTAAAAACATAAGCTTGTAAAATAGCGATAGCAAGTTCTAAACCAATTAAAAGGAAAAGAAGAAAAAGAGGGATTAAATGTAAAATAGAAAGTAAACCTCCTGAAATAAGCATAGTTCAAGCAAAGCCAGCAATTATCTTCAGTAAAGTATGTCCAGAAGTCATATTTGCAAATAAACGAATTGCTAATGTAAATACTTTTACTAAATATGATAAAAATTCAATAGTAACAAGCAGAGGAATAATAATTAAAGGTACATTACGTGGAAGAAAAAGAGAAAAAAAATTTAAACCATGGGTTTTAAAACCAATAATATTAATTCCAATAAAAATTGAAAGAGATAAACCAAAAGTAAAAGTAATGTGACTTGTAATAGTAAAACTATACGGAATCATACCTAGTAAATTACTAAATAATAAAAATAAATGTAAAGAAAAAATAAAGGGAAAATAAATCTCGCCTTTTAAACTTAAATTCTCTCAAACAATATTATTTGTTAAAAAATAAAATTCTTCATGAATTAACTGTCAATAAGTAGGAATTAGTTTCACTTTAAAAAAACTCAAACTTAATCAAAAAAATGAAAATGAAATAACAAAAAACATTAAAAGAGACGAATTTGTAAAACTTAAATTTAAATAATAAAAATAAATAGGAATAATATTAATAATTTCAAATTGCTCTAAAGGGCTGTTTAAAATAAACATGTTTTATATTAATTTTTTTGAATAAAGTTATATTAATTATTTTTAATTAACAAAATAATTAATCAAGAGAAGAGGGACTCGAACCCACAACATTAGTTTTGAAAACCAAAGCTTTACCAAATTAAGCTATTCTCCTAAAAAAACAGAACTTAAAAAAATTCTTGGAAATAATCGGATTTGAACCAATAACTTATAATTGCAAATCATATGTTTTACCAAAATTAAAACTATATTCCCTTAAACGACTTTTAAAAATTATTTTATAAAAAAATTTAACTTAATTGCTCTCTCATAA